AACAAGAAAAAAAGAATTATAAAATAATAAGAAGAACTCACATTTGGATTCTATTTTGACTCTATATCATAGGAATGGAAATAGTTCTTCTTATTATTGTTGTTGCTTTAATAACAAGCATTTTTGTTTTCAAATCAGATAAATTTTTTTCTATCTATGATTCATTGGAACAAAAAAGGGCCTGGATAGGTCAGTACCTATCCGGGCCGTGGGAATAAAATAAAAAGGCCCTTTTGAACAAACTCAAAGAAAGATTCTTTTTTTTTTCTATATTTCTATTGGAAATATATTTTTCGAGCCCTTACTTTATGGAATTGGAATTGCTGATAAAAGTTGTATATATCTATATAATAAAAAGAGATAAAAAAATAATAAAGAAAGATAAAGAAAGACTTTTTCAATCTTTACTTTATGTATGGGAGAGATGGCTGAGTGGACTAAAGCGGCGGATTGCTAATCCGTTGTACGAGTTATTCGTACCGAGGGTTCGAATCCCTCTCTTTCCGTTTCCATTGATGAATTGATATTTTATTTATCTTTCGAATTTCTCGAACCCTTTTTCTTTTTTCATAGTTAAAGGTGTGGAATAGATAAAATCCGAAGAAAATTTGAAAATCAAGTAAGGAAAATGCCTTTATTTTTTATTCTTCATTCTTCACGCCCAGGATTACGTCCCGGATCATTAGATAGGAATCCGAAGATGAAGAGAGAAACAAAGAATATCACTACTGTGTAAACGAAGAGTTTGAGAGTAAGCATTACACAATCTCCAAGATCATTTTTTGGGAAAAAGAGAATAGATTTTCCATTTTTATACCACATATCCTATTTTGACTCCTATTTTGACACCAAGACATGAGAAGTAGTTTCTAGAAATGGAAAAGCATTTTCAAAAAATCATTTGTAATTAAGAGTCTTTCATTGCCAAAATTTTCTTTCATACCCACAATTAGATATTGTGGGGGACCCTAATTAATAGTGCCTTTCACTGGAAAAAGGAAAGGGTTAGAATGAGGTGATACAGATTTATTGCGACTATCCGATACTTTGACTTTCAATGTTTTAATTGAGGGTTCATAATCTAAGATTTTTCTAATCTTATCAATTGTTAGAATTTTTTTTCTCGAAGAAATCATGAATTTTTCTAGGGCAGTATTAAATATTTCATCGAAAACTTACAGCGGCTTGCCAAACAAAGGCTAAGAGAAAAAAGAACAGAGGTATGACTGGCATAACATCTACGATTGGATTCAAAAAAGCATAGGCTTCGGGCAATTTGGCGAAGAAAAAATTACTCGAATAAAGGGCAGAATTAAGACAGATACAGATCAAACTAAAGATATTAAGCATAACAAACATTTTGTTCTTGGAGATAATTGAATTTTGATTGAGTTATTGATATGGTATTGATATAAGGGAAAAAAGAATAAAGTAGGGTAGACCAAAAAATCCTTCTTTTTCTTTTAACTCACCCAATCAAGAATACTTCAAGTCTCAAAAGAGAATAGAAGAAATCATACTTTCATAAATATCTTAATTGAATTATATGTAATGATCAATAAATTCAGTTTAATTCTATGTCTATACGTGTCAAAATCCTAGCAACAATCTAATCTATTCCATAAATATTTGGACTGGAATTGACGAACGACTAATAACAATATTAGTGTTTATTAGTGTCGACTAGAAATCTAAATGGGGCGTGGCCAAGTGGTAAGGCAACGGGTTTTGGTCCCGCTATTCGGAGGTTCGAATCCTTCCGTCCCAGAGCATACCAATTATATCAGAATAAAGATTGCTTTAAAAGTCGGAGGGGCCTTTGATTCTATGCCCATCCCCTTCATATTGAAGGTTAGTTACTTAGAAAAACCTTACGTCTCATATCCATTTGCATTCTCAATGATGCATTCTAGATCGAAATCCGAAAGAAAAGCCTCTATATTCCCTATCTATTATTCCCTATCCCTTAAATGAGGTAGCCTAATTATTAATTATTAATTCTCTGTGGATTGTTTTATTAAAAAATAAACAAGAGGGTTTTCTTGGTACTAATGGAATTCAATTAATGGGATTAAGTCTCTTAAGGCTAGGTTAGGGGAAACTCAAATAAAAATAGGAACAAAGACTCGTTTGGCTTTGTACCTAGACAAGATAGTCTAGCATCCCGTAAAAGAGGATCTTTTTTTTTATTTATGATTCATCATCCCATATTATTTGTGAAATAGATCAGTAAATAGATCAGTAGTGGAAGGTATCAATTTCAATATCGGTGTCTGTACAAATCTCATTAACAAACAATCAAGTTACATATGTAACAAATCCATTTTCTTTGAACCTCAGTTTTAGGTATTTCGTCTTTGGCTCTAATGAATTATTGTAAATCTATTATTGTAAATCTATGTAACAATTCAGACGGGGCAATTCATACATTCTATTTACTTTTTACTTTATGGGAAGATTCTTATGGAAAAATTACAGAAAGATTACTGAACCTCAAGTCAAACAAAATATAACAAAATACCTAAAAAATGAGGAAGGAAATTTTGAGATGTATGTATTTGTTATCGTTCTATTTCAGCGACAATGAGGTTTCGATTTTCGTGAAAAAGATTTATGATCTTTAAAATTTTTTAAATTAAAATATTTCACATAGAATATCCATAATTACTTCCAGTAACAATTGTTCAGTCTAAGATACAGAAATCTCCTATTCTTTCGGTTCTTATTTTATCAATCATATGAAAGAATAACGATCTAAATCTTCTTCACGAAAAAAAACGAAGAGAAATTGGATTTGTTTTTGATCTATCTATTTGCTTTAAATCATTGTTGGTTCAGTTCAAAACGAAACATGGATTTATCTCTCTTATTTATAAGGATCAAATGCGGTTTTTTTTATTGTTTGTAAAACTTTATTCAACTCAAATAATGATGTAATGATGTCGAAGTAGTCAATTTTTTCAATTAAATATTTGTAATGATTTATTATTAGATTAGTCTTTCGTACTTGAAGAAGTATTAGATTGATGAATCTATCCTATTGTGTCACTTGAAGATGCAGATTCAAAAATAACTCATTTATTTTATATTTGTATCCTTTTATTTTTATATAAATTTGATTTTTATAAAAATTTTTATAAATATATAAATATAAATGTCTATTATATTATGTATTATAAAATATATAATAATATTATATTTTATCATATCTATAATTATTTTAGAATATTTATAATAATATATATATAATTATAGATATTCTATTATTATTATACTATTTATATATTATAGATATTCTATTATTATACTATTTATATATTATAGATATATTATAGATAAATTATAGATATTAGAATATCTAATTTTATATTTATATGTAATTTTATAGGTATAAAAGATATAAAAATATAAATCATTTTATAGATATATAATCTATCTAGATTATAGATATAAGAAAATCTAATAAAAAATGTTGCATTCATACAATAAAATACGGGATTAAGTTGAATTCTTGATGAGACATCTTCAGAAAAATATCTACACATCCATAAAAAAAAGAAACAAGTATAGATTACTATGTACCGACTAAAACAATGACTATTCATGGTTCCATAATTGAATCAATTACATACCGGCTCCAAACTAGAGGAATGTTATGGTAAAACTTCGTTTGAAACGATGTGGTAGAAAGCAACGTGCGACTTGAAGGACATGATCAGTTGTGGATTTTTACACCCACCATTTTTTTATATTCAAATTTTATTATATAGTTATATAGGAATGAAGGTGCTCTTGGCTCGACATCGTTTGTTCTGCTCCACTAGAAGAACCCCTCTTTTCTTTTTTTGTTGGGTTGTAATGTAAATAGTACATGATGGAGCTCGAGTAGAAAGTATTGATTCATTTCTCGGGGGCAAGGATCTAGGGTTAGTGCCAATCAAGAAGTTGGAAATACTTTGTAAGTATATCTTCGATATAGACGAAAGGATACAATTCAAGCAAGTTTAAAATCCAAAAAGAAAATTTGTTTGAATTTGTAGAACACTTTCAATCAAAAGTGTATCGTGCGGGAATCAACCGTTCGTATGATTCTTTGATAAAAATAAATCACAAAAAAAAGGTATGTTGCTGCCATTTTGAAAGGATTAAGGATCATCGAAGTAATGTCTAAACCCAATGATTTAAAACAGAAATAAAGGATCCCGGAACAAGGAAACGCCGTTTTCAATTGTCTCAAAAACTAGGATTAGGATCAGAATGACGAATACAATAGATTTTAAACGAGACAAACAAAAAGGGGGTTAGAGACCGCTCAATAAATGAAATGCCTAAGGGTTGTCCTTTGAGCTATTTGAGAGTTATCCAACTTGAGTTATGAGTACGAATGATTTTATATTTTTGGGGAAAGAAGAACAAAAAAAAGGACTTAAATTAAATCATAGTCTAATGAATTTGATGATTTTATAGATCTATTTGCCATTGGAATTCTATACATCGACATAACTTTGAATCATTTTTTCTCGAGCCGTACGAGGAGAAAACTTCTTATACGTTTCTAGGGGGGGGGGTATTGTTCACCTACATCTATCCCAATGAGCCGTCTATCGAATCGTTGCAATTGATGCTCGATCCCGAAGAGAAGGAAGAGATCTTCGGAAAGTGGGTTTTTATGATCCGATAAAGAATCAAACTTATTCAAATGTTCCTGCTATTCTATATTTCCTTGAAAAAGGAGCTCAACCTACAGGAACTGTTCATGATATTTCAAAGAAAGCGGAGGTTTTTACGGAACTTCGTCTTAATCAAACGAAATTCAAATTCAATCAATGAAATACAAAAAACGAGGGGGGGATGACTCGTATATAGCTTTGTATAACTTTCTCTACTACTGCCCCTTAATCTATCTTATTGATATAAGATGGATAGAAAAAAGATCAAGTGAATAGATGAAGGAATTATATCTAGAAATATAAAATTCTGACATTACCTTCAATCAGGCG